ATTGGTATTATTATAATAGTTTTGAAATTAAAACTTTTGGATAAAATTTATGCTCAATAAGATCTTTCCTGTTTCCGGGGGGGCTTTCAGGATTATTAGAGGTCTTAGGAGTGTGGGGGGGTAGGGGGGGCTTTACGCGCAAAAAAGACCCCGGGCCTAATAATTATAGGTTTGTGTTGAATTAAGAATATACCTTATGCACTAAAGAATTTTATGTGGAATTTTTAAAGACATTTTCCTCAATGAATTACAGAACCATTACCTGAAAGTATGTACTCCCTTATCTACAAATGTTATCTACGTTGCACTCTGAAATGTCAAATGAAAGGAAAACAAAAAAGATACCAGCCACCCACTGGAGAGAATGCTCGGCATGGTGGGTGTCCCACTAATGTTTTAAAAGCATTAACTTATGCAAGCGTCGATGAAAGTGTGTGTAGTTAGAAAGTGATGTTCCTGAAGTAGGAACCAAATGCCAGTAATAGTTCACTAAGTGAAACCCCCAAATTTTAATTGTCCCTGATCATCAATAAGAGTATGCCTTCAGTTATATTTACTATGCTAGGTTCTTATTGGGCGAGATGTTAATAGAAACATAAGATGTTGAGTCCTGGTATATATTCATTAGTTACAGTTCTTATGGTGCTGATTTAAGTGTATGCAATGGTTGACTTAAACATAAGATGTATTTAGTACTATTATACATTTCTAGGTGATGGCATAAATGGTTGAGTTAATTGTATGTGGATTAGTACATATGCTATGTACTCATACTAAGTATTATGTCCCTAGATAATATTATGGGGATATTACATATATGTACATTCAAAGAATAGTTTAGTTAAGAACACTAGCTTTGGGAGTTAGCGGTGAGGGTTTGAATCCCTTTTCTTTGAGCATTAGGGGGGAGTTTAACCCCCGGCCTCCGGTTTACAAGACCGGCGCTCTGGGCTGAGCTACTAGTGCAGAGTCATCCTATAAATTTGTTTTCCAGGATGCTTACTAGGGGTATAATGAATAAGAACAAGGAGAAATAGATAACTGAGGCAGCTTGACCAATAATGATATAAGGATCTTCAACTGGCATTCCTCCGATTCAGGTTAGGATTGCAATATCTGCAATTAGGGTCCAGAATAGGAATTGGGTCATAGGGCGGAAGGTTAGGCTTCGTTGTTTGGATGTGTGAAGAATGGGGATTACTATTAAAACTAAGATGGAGCCCAGGAGGGCTAGGACTCCTCCCAGTTTGTTAGGGATGGATCGAAGGATGGCATAGGCAAATAGGAAGTATCATTCGGGCTTAATATGTGGTGGAGTAACTAGGGGGTTAGCTGGTGTGAAGTTGTCGGGGTCTCCTAACAGGTTTGGTGAGAATAAGGCTAGAGAGGAGAGGGCAAGGAGGGCAATCGCGAATCCTAGGAGGTCCTTATATGAGAAGTAGGGGTGGAATGGAATTTTATCTACGTCAGAGTTTATCCCTAGGGGATTGTTTGATCCTGTTTCGTGTAAGAAAAGTAGGTGCAGGAGGGTGGCAGCTGCGATGACAAAGGGGAATAAGAAGTGGAATGCGAAGAAACGAGTCAAGGTGGCATTGTCAACTGAGAACCCCCCTCAGATTCATTGGACTAGGTCATTGCCAATGTATGGTACAGCAGACAAGAGGTTGGTGATGACGGTTGCTCCTCAGAACGATATTTGTCCTCAAGGGAGTACGTAGCCTACGAAGGCTGTTATTATTACTAGTAGAAGGAGAACTACTCCGATGTTTCAGGTCTCTTTGTTTAAGTAGGACCCATAGTATAGTCCTCGGCCAATGTGGAGGTAAATACAGATAAAGAAAAAGGATGCGCCGTTGGCGTGAAGACTTCGGATGAGTCATCCATAGTTTACGTCTCGGCAAATGTGTGCTACAGAGGAGAAGGCTGTTGCGATATCGGAGGTGTAGTGCATTGCTAGAAAGAGTCCTGTGAGAATTTGAATAATCAGGCATATACCTAGTAGGGATCCAAAGTTTCATCAGGCTGAGATATTAGAGGGAGTTGGCAGGTCGACTAGTGCGTCGTTAGCAATTTTTAGGAGGGGGTGGGTTTTTCGAAGGCTGGCCATTAGGTGTTTCTGTAGTTGAATAACAACGGTGGTTTTTCAAGTCATCAGTCCTGGTTAAAATCCTGGCAGAAATTATGACTTATATTATGTCTTTGCTTTTGTTTGGTTTAGTGTTAGGGCTGTTAGCGGTAGCTTCAAATCCGTCCCCTTATTTTGCGGCGCTTGGTCTTGTAGTTGTTGCTGGGGTTGGGTGTGGGGTAATTGTTGGACATGGGGGGTCTTTCTTGTCTTTAGTGTTGTTTTTGATTTATTTGGGAGGGATGTTAGTTGTGTTTGCATATTCTGCTGCTTTGGCAGCAGAGCCTTATCCTGAGAGTTTAGGGAGCGGCCCGGTTGTTGAGTTTATAACTGGTTATGGGGTGATGGTTATTTTTGCTTCTTGAGTATTTTGAGGGGGGTGGTATGAGTTTTCTTGGTTATCGGTGGATGAGTTAGGGGAGTTGTTGGTTGTTCGGGGGGATACCAGCGGGGTTGCGTTAATGTACTCGTTAGGGGGAGGATTGTTGGCTGTTAGTGCTTGAGTGCTTGTTTTAACTCTTTTTGTTGTGTTGGAATTAACTCGGGGTTTTAATCGCGGGGTACTTCGGTCTGTTTAAAGAGCTAATAACATGGTTGCTATGGCTAGGGTGAACAGGAATAGGGTTAGGTAGGTTTTAATTATTCCTCGTTGAGTATTGCTTGTTGTTGTGATTAAGGGAATGTTGATGGATGTTAGGGCTTTGGGAGCTACTTTTTCTAATCAGGTTTGGTCGATTGTCTGACTTGCCAGAGCTTGGCCTAGAGTAAGGTTTAGTTTTGGGGTTATTCGGTGAATAATAGATGGGAAGTAGCCTAAGGCGTTTGAGAAGTTGTGGTATACTAGTGTTGGGTGTGATTTAAATTGTTTGCTTGTTAGGGAGGCTAGCTCTAGGGCTAAGAGAAGGCCCAGAATGGTGACTGTTAGGGCTGCTATTTTAAGGGGGGCAGGTATAGTTATTACTTGGGTTTTTAGGGGTAAAATATTAGAGGTAATCAGTAGTCCTGCGATAATGCTTCCTCAGGCTAGGCGTTTAATAGGGTTAATGACGGCTGGGTTGTTTTCGTTAATAGGGGACAGTGAGTTAAATCGGGGGTGGCCTATAGATACGAAGAATACTACTCGCAGGCTATAAATGGCGGTGAAGGAGGTGGCGATAAGAGTTAAGGTGAGGGCTCAGGCGTTGAGGTAGGATGTGTTTAATGCTTCTAGAATTGCATCTTTGGAGAAGAATCCGGCTAGGAAGGGGGTGCCGGTCAGGGCCAGACTTCCTAGTGTGAGGCAGGAGGAGGTGAAGGGGGTTAGGTGTTGTATTCCTCCTATTTTTCGAATATCTTGCTCGTCATTAAGGCTGTGGATAATTGAGCCGGAGCAAAGAAAGAGCATTGCTTTGAAGAAAGCATGGGTGCAGATGTGTAGGAAGGCAAGTTGTGGTTGGTTGAGGCCGATGGTTACTATCATCAGTCCTAGTTGACTTGATGTGGAGAAGGCTACAATTTTTTTGATGTCATTTTGGGTTAGTGCACATGTAGCAGTAAATAGCGTTGTTAGTGCTCCTAGGCATAGGCAGGTTGTGAGGGCTGTTTGGTTATTTTCTAGTAATGGGCTAAGGCGAATTAGGAGGAAGATTCCGGCAACAACTATAGTGCTGGAGTGAAGGAGGGCAGATACCGGTGTGGGGCCTTCTATAGCAGAGGGCAATCATGGGTGGAGTCCAAATTGCGCTGATTTTCCCGTGGCTGCTAGGATTAAGCCCAGGAGGGGGAAGGTTAAGTCTATTGAGCTGGCGTTTGAAAAGACTTGTTGAATTTCTCAGGAGTTAAGGTTGGTTGCTATTCAAGCCATAGAAAAGATTAGTCCAATGTCTCCTACACGGTTGTAGAGCACTGCTTGTAAGGCGGCGGTGTTTGCGTCTGCGCGGGAGTATCATCAGCCGATTAGGAGAAAGGATATAATACCTACACCTTCTCAGCCAATAAACAGTTGAAATATGTTGTTTGCGGTTACTAGAATAACTATAGCAATTAGGAAGGTAAGGAGGTATTTGAAGAATTGGTTTATGTAGGGGTCGGAGTGCATATATCAGGATGCGAATTCAAGGATTGATCAGGTCACGTAGAGGGCTACTGGTGTAAAAATAATGGAGTAGTGGTCGAAATAAAAGCTAATATTAATATCAAATATAAGTGTGTTTATTCAGCTTCAGGTTGTTGTTATTACTTCTGCCCCTTCATTAAGGAAAAGTGCTAGTGGTAGTAGACTTACGAAGAATGCTAGTTTTACGGCGGTTTTTACTTTGGTAAGAGCCCAGTCTGGTTGTTGGGGGTTGGGTGTTATGGTGGTTAGTAGGGGGTAGAGGAGAAGGGTAAAGATAATAATTAAGCTTGAGGTTATTATTAGTGCGGAGGGGTGCATAGCTGCTACTTGGATTTGCACCAAGAGTTTTTGGTTCCTAAGACCAACGGATGAGCTGTTATCCTTTAGGAGCTTCAAGGCTTAGACGAGTGATCCTTGGGGTTCAACCAAGGGGGCAAAGATTAGCAGTCTTTGTTGCTGCGAGCATCTCTCGGTGGATAAGGGGATTTTAACTCCTGTTTTTAGAATCACAATCTAATGTTTTTGTTAAACTATATCTACAGGCGGCCCATCCTCAAATTAGCTCTGGCTTCAGAATAAGTAGCAGGAGGGGAATGAGGTGTAGGGCAATAAGAAGGTGTTCTCGAGAGTGGGTTGGTTCAATTGATAAAATATGTGCGGGTAACTGTCCGCGTTGGGTTATTAGGAATATGTAGAGGGAGTAACCTGCTGTAATAAGGGTTCCGGCTCCTGTTAAGGCTAGGGTTCATCAGGACCAGTTAAATAATGAGGTAATAATTATTAGCTCTCCCATTAGATTGGGTAGAGGGGGTAGAGCGAGGTTGGCCAGGCTTGCAAGGAATCATCATATTGCCATTAAAGGGAGGGCTATTTGAAGGCCTCGGGCTAATAGTAAGGTTCGACTGTGTGTGCGTTCGTAGTTAGTATTAGCTAGGCAGAAAAGTGCGGATGAGGTGAGGCCGTGGGCAATTATCAAGATTAGGGCTCCTGTAAATCCTCATGGTGTTTGGATGAGGATTCCACCTACTACTAGGCCTATGTGGCTAACTGAGGAGTAGGCAATTAGTGATTTAAGATCTGTTTGACGTAAGCAGATTGATCCTGTTATGATTACTCCTCAGAGGGCCAGAATAATAAAGGGGTAACTTAATTCTTTGGTAAGTGGGTCAAGAATGGTTAATATGCGTATCATCCCGTAGCCGCCTAGTTTTAGAAGTACAGCGGCTAGTACTATGGATCCTGCGACGGGGGCTTCTACGTGGGCTTTGGGGAGTCATAAGTGGGCTCCGTAAAGGGGCATTTTTACTAGGAAGGCAAGTATACATCCGACTCATCAAAATTTGTTGGCCCAGGTGTTAGGGCAAATTGAAGTTGTGTGTTGTAGAGTTAAGAGAGATAGAGTGCCTGCCGAGTTTTGTAGAAGTAAAAGAGCTACTAGAAGAGGCAAGGATCCCGCTAGGGTATAAAATAAGAAGTAGGTGCCGGCGTTTAAACGTTCTGTTTGGTTCCCCCATCGGGTAATAAGGATTAGGGTGGGGATGAGGGTTGCTTCAAATATGACGTAGAATATTAAGATCTCTGTGGCCCCGAAAGCTAAAATAAGGAAGAATTGGAGGGATGTGAGGAGGGAGATGTATATTCGTTGTCGGTTGAGTGGTTCTGAAGTAAGATGGTTTTGGCTGGCGAGGATTATTAGGGGTAATAGCCAGCAGGACAAGACTAGAAGGGGGGTAGACAAGCCGTCTGTGGCGAGGTATAGGTTGAGGGTAGTTCATCCGGTTTCAGAAGTATTTTTTAACCAAGTTAAGCTGGCTGTAGCAATTAGTAGGCTGTGGAGAAGGCTGGAAGGTCACAATCATTTACTTGGTGTTAGCCATGTTGTGGGGATTATTAGTAGGGTTGGGATGAGGATTATTAGCATTGTAGGAGGTTAAGGGCTTGTAGGCGGTCTGTGCCGTGTGTTCGGGCAGTGGCAACTAGTAGGGCTAGTCCTGTGCTTGCTTCACAAGCTGAGAATGCGAGGAGAAAGACAGGTAGGGCGGAGAAGTTGGTGGAGCCAAATTGTATGGATCAAAGGGATAGAGCAATGAATAGGGAGAGTATTATTCCTTCTAGGCAGAGCAGGGCGGATAGTAAGTGGGTGCGGTGAAACGTTAGTCCTGCTAGTCCGAGGATAAAGGCTGAGGAGAAAGAGAAGTGGACAGGGGTCATAAGGTGATTATGGACTTGAACCATAAGTTTTTGAGCCGAAATCAAATGTTTTTTTTAAACTAATTACCTATTCTGCTCATTCTAGGCCTCCTTGAAGTCATTCGTAAATGAGGCCTAAGGTTAGAAGTAGTAGGACAGCAGAGGCTCAGAGAAAGGTGAGTAGGGGGGATTCTAATTGGTTTCCTCAGGGGAGGGGTAATAGTAGAGCAATTTCTAGGTCAAAAAGCAGGAAGAGGATGGCGACTAAAAAAAATCGTAGTGAGAATGGGAGGCGGGCTGATCCTAATGGGTCAAATCCGCATTCGTAAGGGGAGAGCTTCTCATGATCTGGGGTTATTTGAGGTAATCAAAATGAAACAATTGCTAGGATTGAGGAGAGAAGAACAGTTAATAAAATAATTGTTGTGATTAAATTCATTATCTTTCCTTGGGTTTGAACCAAGACCGAGTGATTGGAAGTCACATATACTTTAGTTAATACTAGAAAGATTATGAGCCTCATCAGTAGATGGAGATATAGAGGAATAGTCAGACTACGTCAACAAAGTGTCAGTATCATGCAGCAGCTTCAAATCCGAAGTGATGTTCTGATGTAAAGTGGAACTGGATTTGGCGGATAAGGCATACGGCTAGGAATGTGGATCCAATAATTACATGTAGGCCGTGGAATCCCGTTGCTACAAAGAAGGTTGATCCGTAAACGCCGTCTGCAATAGTAAAAGGGGCTTCATAGTATTCTATTGCTTGAAGAAATGTAAAGTAAAATCCAAGAAGGATTGTGAGGAAGAGTGATTGAATGGCTTGTTTTCGTTCCCCTTCTATAATGCTGTGGTGGGCTCATGTTACGGTCACACCTGAGGCTAACAGGACTGCGGTGTTTAGGAGGGGTACTTCAAAGGGGTCGAGGGGTGTGATTCCAGTAGGGGGTCAGCAACCTCCTAATTCTGGAGTAGGGGCTAGGCTTGAATGGTAAAAGGCTCAGAAAAAGCCTAGAAAGAAAAATACTTCTGATGTGATGAATAAAATTATTCCATATCGTAGGCCTTTTTGTACGGGTGGGGTGTGGTGTCCCTGGAATGTGCCTTCTCGGACGATGTCTCGTCATCATTGGTATATTGTTAATAGCAGGAGGATGGTGCCAAGTGATATTAAGGTTGTTGAGTTGTAGTGGAATCAAATTGCTAGGCCAGATGTCATTAACAAGGCGGCGATGGCGCCTGTTAATGGTCAAGGGCTGGGGTCGACCATATGGTATGCGTGTGCTTGATGGGCCATTAGACGTTTTCTTGTAGGTAGAGGCTTAGTAGGAGGACAAATACGTAGGCTTGAATTATAGCAACAGCGACTTCTAGTAAGGTGAGGAGGAAAAGGAGGGTGGCTGTGAGAATGGCCACTGTTGGCATTAGAGGTAAGAGGACGTTAGCTGCGGTGGCAATTAGTTGAATTAGTAGGTGGCCTGCTGTTAGATTGGCGGTGAGTCGGACTCCAAGGGCTAAAGGGCGGATGAATAGGCTGATAGTTTCGATAATGATTAGTACTGGGATAAGGGGGGTTGGGGTTCCTTCAGGGAGCAGGTGGCCTAGGGCAATGGTTGGTTGGTTTCGTATCCCAATAATTACTGTGGCAAGTCATAGTGGGACGGCGAGTCCTATGTTAAGTGATAGTTGAGTTGTGGGGGTAAAGGTGTAGGGAAGAAGTCCTAGCATATTAAGGGTAATGAGGAATAGTATTAATGATGTGAGCAGTAGGGCTCATTTATGGCCTCCGAGGCTTATTGGGAGTAGTAGTTGTTGAGTGAATCGATTAATGAATCAGTTTTGTAGGGTAAGGAGGCGGTTGTTTCGTCATCGAGCAGTTGGAGTTGGAAATAAAATTCATGGCAGGAGGAGGGCTAAGGCTATTAAAGGGATTCCTAGGAAGACGGGGCTTATAAATTGATCGAAGAAGCTTAGTGTCATGGTCAGTTTCAAGATTCTGTTTTTGGTTTTTCGGTGCTTTGGGGGGAGGATTCATTTGGGAAGACGTGAGCTATTACTTTGGGGGGTAGGACAATTAAAAATACTAGTCAGGAGAAAACTAGAATAGCAAATCATGGTGCAGGGTTGAGCTGGGGCATGCCGCTAAGGGTGGTTGGGGGCCACCAATCTTTAGCTTAAAAGGCTAACGCTAGGTCCCGATTTAGCTTCTTAGCGAGGCGTCTTCAAGTATTATGGAGGATCAGTTTTCGAAGTGTTCTAATGGGACGGCTTCAACTACGATTGGTATAAAGCTATGGTTTGCGCCGCAGATTTCTGAGCATTGCCCGTAGAAAACTCCTGGGCGAGATGTAATGAAAGCTGTTTGATTTAGGCGTCCGGGTACTGCATCTATTTTCACACCAAGGGCGGGGACGGCTCATGAGTGAAGGACATCTTCGGCCGAAACAAGTACGCGGACTGGGGACTCGATGGGAACAACCATTCGATGGTCTGCTTCTAGGAGTCGGAATTGGCCAGGGGCCAGGTCTTGTGTGGGGACTATGTATGAGTCAAATCCAAGGTCTTCATAGTCCGTGTATTCATAGCTTCAGTATCATTGGTGACCTATTGCTTTAATGGTGAGATGGGGGTCGTTAATTTCATCTATAAGGTATAGAATTCGAAGTGAGGGGAGGGCAATGAGGATTAAAATTACTGCAGGAAGAATTGTTCAGATAATTTCAATTTCTTGTGAATCTAGGATATACTTGTTTGTGAGCTTGGTTGAAACCATGGCAACAATAATATATAGAACGAGCGTGCTAATTAAAAATACGATTATTAAGGCGTGGTCGTGAAAATGTAGGAGTTCCTCTATTACAGGTGAGGCTGCATCTTGAAATCCTAGTTGTGAGGGATGGGCCATTGTTTGGCAAGATACGTGGGGTTTTAACCCACGATTCTGCCTTGACAAGGCAGTGTAATTTCTGTTTTACTAGTATCTTATTAAGAAAGTGGCAGAGTGGTTATGTGTTTGGCTTGAAACCAATTTACGGGGGTTCAATTCCCTCCTTTCTCGTTTAGGTTGATTGTACTTGAACAAATGCGGGCTCCTCGAATGTGTGGTACGGAGGAGGACAACCGTGAAGTCATTCAACATTTGTTGAGGTAAGCTCTACTGATAGAACTTCTCGTTTAGCTGCGAATGCTTCTCAAATAATAAACAGGAACAGAATAACTGCTACTAAGGATACTAAAGACCCAATTGAAGACACTGTGTTTCATAGGGTGTAAGCATCGGGGTAATCTGAGTAGCGTCGAGGTATTCCTGCAAGGCCGAGGAAGTGTTGGGGGAAGAATGTTAGGTTAACACCTACAAATATTACTCCAAAGTGAATTTTTGTTCAAGTATTATGAAGGGTATAACCAGAGAATAGTGGGAATCAGTGGACGAAAGCAGCGACAATGGCGAAGACGGCTCCTATTGACAATACGTAGTGGAAGTGGGCTACTACATAATATGTATCATGAAGTACAATATCAAGTGATGAATTTGCTAACACAATGCCTGTTAGGCCTCCTACTGTAAATAGGAAGATAAAGCCCAGGGCTCATAGTAGTGGAGTTTCTCATTTGATTGCACCCCCATGTAGCGTGGCCAGTCAGCTAAATACTTTTACACCAGTTGGAATTGCAATAATTATTGTGGCTGAGGTAAAGTAGGCTCGGGTGTCTACATCCATTCCTACTGTAAACATGTGATGGGCTCAAACGATGAAGCCAAGGAGTCCAATGGCCATTATAGCTCAGACTATCCCCATGTAGCCGAAAGGTTCTTTTTTACCTGAATAGTAGGCAACAATATGTGAAATTATTCCAAAGCCAGGAAGGATCAGAATGTAGACTTCTGGGTGGCCGAAGAATCAGAATAAGTGTTGATAGAGGATCGGGTCTCCACCTCCGGCAGGGTCAAAAAATGTGGTATTTAAATTTCGGTCGGTAAGTAATATCGTAATTCCGGCGGCTAGGACAGGAAGGGAGAGGAGAAGGAGAACGGCTGTGATTAGGACTGCTCAGACGAATAGTGGTGTCTGATACTGGGAGATGGCAGGGGGTTTCATATTAATAATTGTTGTAATAAAATTAATTGCTCCGAGGATTGACGAAATACCTGCTAGGTGAAGAGAAAAAATAGTTAGGTCTACGGAAGCCCCTGCATGGGCTAAATTACCAGCAAGAGGGGGATACACTGTTCATCCAGTTCCGGCCCCGGCTTCTACGCTTGAAGAAGCGAGTAGAAGGAGGAGTGAGGGAGGTAAAAGTCAAAAGCTCATATTATTTATTCGGGGAAATGCTATATCAGGGGCTCCAATCATTAATGGAATTAATCAATTTCCAAAGCCTCCAATCATAATTGGTATTACTATAAAGAAAATTATTACGAAAGCATGTGCTGTGACGATAACATTATAAATTTGATCGTCGCCTAAGAGAGCGCCGGGTTGGCTTAATTCTGCTCGGATTAGCAAGCTTAAGGCTGTACCTACTATCCCAGCTCAAGCACCAAAAATTAGGTAAAGGGTGCCGATGTCTTTATGGTTAGTTGAGAAGAATCAACGTGTAATTGCCACGGGTAAGATGGCTGAGGGTTAAGCGGTGGATTGTAGCCCCATGTACAGAGGTTCAAGTCCTCTTCTTGCCAGCCCTGAGGTGTATTTAACATTTCAGATTGCAAATCTGAAGAAGCAGATTAACGTCTGCCGGGGCTTTCCCCCGCCTATTTTGTTTTTGCTAGGCGGGGGAAAGTAGATGGATGCTCGCTGGTTTGAGCGCTTAGCTGTTAACTAAGAGTTTGTAGGATCGAGGCCTGCCTGTCTAGGAAGGCTTTAGCTTAATTAAAGTGCCTGTTTTGCATACAGGAGATGTGGGTTAATGTCCTGCAAGTCTTACAGAGGCTGGAAGATTTTCACTTCCACTGAGGGCTTTGAAGGCCCTTGGTCTGATATGTTATCCTAAGTCTCTAGGTAGTGAGGAGTGCTATTAGAGCGGGTGTAAGTGGAAGGAGGCAGATTGTAGCGGTTGTGGTGGCGGTTAATAGGAGTGTTGATTGTGTAGATTGGAGTCGTCAGGGGGTGGTTCCTGTGGGGGTGTTGGGAGAAATTGTTAGGGTGGATGCGTAGGTAATTCGGAGGTAAAAGTACAGGCTTAATAGTGCGGTTAGTGCCGCTAGTGTGGCGGGTAGGGCTAGGTCTTGTTTTGTTAATTCTTGGAGAATGAGTCATTTCGGCATGAAGCCTGTTAGAGGGGGGAGACCTCCTAGTGAGAGGAGTACTAGGGGGGTGAGGGAGGTAAGTACTGGGGTTTTTGCTCAAGAGGTGGCTAGGGTATTAATGTTAGTGGAGGTGTTTAATTTAAAAACTAGGAATGTTGCGGTGGTTATAGTCAGGTATGTAATTAATGTTAGGAGTGTTAGGGATGGGGAGAATTGAATGATTAATACCATCCATCCTAAGTGCGCGATTGAGGAGTAGGCTAGGATTTTTCGTAGTTGTGTTTGGTTTAGTCCTCCTCAACCCCCTACAAGGGTAGACGTAAGTCCAAGGAAAATAAGTAGGTTTGAGTTGGTTGGTTGTGTTTGCAATAATAGGGCAAAAGGGGCAAGTTTTTGTCAGGTGGACATGATGAGCCCTGTGGTAAGGTTTAGTCCTTGCAGGACTTCTGGCAGTCAAGAGTGTAGTGGGGCTAGGCCAAGCTTTAAGGCGAGGGCAATAGTAATTATTGTGACTGGTAAGGGGTGGGATATTTGTTGAATATCTCATTGTCCAGTTAGTCATGCATTTGTTGTGCTAGCGAATATAAGGGTTGCGGCGGCTGTAGCTTGGGCTAAAAAATATTTTGTGGCAGCTTCGATCGCTCGGGGGTGGTACTGATGTGTTATTAGGGGAATAATGGCCAGGGTGTTAATTTCTAGGCCCATTCAAGCTAGGAGTCAGTGGGAGCTTATGAATGTGATTGTGGTTCCTAAGCCTAAGCTGAATAGTAAGGTGGCTAAGATGTAAGGACTCATTAGTAAGGGAAGGATTTTAACCAACATGTTTGGGGTATGGGCCCAAAAGCTTAATTTAGCTGACTTTACTAGGAAGTGGTGTAGTGGAAGCACTGAGAGTTTTGATCTCTCCGGGTAGGGTTCGAGTCCCTTCTTTCTAAGGAGTTGGGGGGATTTTAACCCCCGTGTTTCACTCTATCAAAGTGGCCCTTAAAGTTCAGGCACAACTCCTTGTGCTTATAGTTGTGGGGGGAGTCCTGCGAATGCTACAGGTAGGGCGAGATGTCATACGATCAGGGCTAGGGTGAGGGGTAGGAAGTTTTTCCAGATTAGGTGTATTAGTTGGTCGTATCGGAACCGTGGGTACGAGGCTCGGACTCATAGAAAGGCAATCGAGAGGAAGGCTGCTTTTGTTATTAAATTAAATGAGGTGAGTTCTGGTAGTGAGGGGATGTGGGAGGCTCCTAGAAATAGAATTGCGGATAGTGTATTTATGAGTAGAATGTTAGCATATTCCGCTAGGAAAAACAAGGCGAAAGGGCCTCCGGCATACTCTACATTAAATCCTGATACTAATTCGGATTCACCTTCGGTTAGGTCGAAAGGGGCTCGGTTGGTTTCTGCTAGTGTTGAAATAAACCATATGGCGGCCATTGGTCAGGCTGGGAAAACAAGTCAAATGCTTTCTTGGGCAGTACTGAATGTTTGGAGGGTAAATCCCCCTGTAAAGATAATTATACAGAGGAGAATTAGGCCGAGGCTTACTTCATAGGAAATGGTTTGTGCTACTGCTCGTAGGGCTCCAATTAAGGCATATTTTGAGTTGGATGCTCAGCCTGAGCCTAGAATAGAGTACACTGCCAGGCTTGATAGGGCAAGGACAAATAGGATCCCCAGATTGAGGTCGACTACAGGATATGGTATGGGTATGGGGGCTCATAGGGTTATTGCTAGTGTTAGAGCAAGTATCGGGGTTAATAAGAATAGTAGTGGGGAAGATGTGGATGGTCGTACGGGCTCTTTAATGAAAAGTTTTACCCCGTCTGCGATTGGTTGTAAGAGTCCATATGGACCTACAACATTTGGCCCTTTTCGTAGTTGCATGTAGCCTAATACTTTACGTTCAACTAAGGTGAGGAAGGCTACTGCCAGAAGAATAGGGACGATGAAAGCCAGGGGGGAGATCACGTGGGTAATAAGGGTTGAGATCATAATTAAGGAGAGGACTTGAACCTCTGTAGAAAGGGCTTAGGTCTTTTGCAATGTCCGGGCTCTGCCACCTTAATATGTCATGTTCTTTGACGGGATGAGGCACCTCTTTATTCGCTTGAGTTGGGTTCAGCGAGTTGGGGTGAGGCGTGTTTGTAACAGGGGCCTCTTCTTTTTGGTCCTTTCGTACTGAAAAAGGATTGCGTCATAGATAGAAACCGACCTGGATTACTCCGGTCTGAACTCAGATCACGTAGGATTTTAATCGTTGAACAAACGAACCCTTAATAGCGGCTGCACCATTAGGATATCCTGATCCAACATCGAGGTCGTAAACCCCCTTGTCGATATGGGCTCTATAAGGGGATTGCGCTGTTATCCCTAGGGTAACTCGGTTCGTTGATCGGCTTTGCCGGATCATAAAGGTCAGATGTTCTGTTTTTTAGAGCGGGGGCTCTTGTTTGGAGGACAGGTTATCCCATTCCACGTGGGGGTTTTTTGTTTCCCCGCGGTCGCCCCAACCAAAGGCATTAGGACAGGTTTAATAATTGTATGCTTTGTTCCTTCATAAGGGTTATTTAGTACAGTCTGTCCGTCGCCTAAAGCTCCATAGGGTCTTCTCGTCTTATGTTCTTATTCCCGCTTCTGCACGGGAAGATCAATTTCATTAACTTGGGAAAGGAGACAGCTAAACCCTCGTTATGCCATTCATACAGGTCCCCATTTAAGAGACAAGTGATTGCGCTACCTTCGCACGGTCAAAATACCGCGGCCGTTAAACGTTAAAGTCACAGGGCAGGCGGGACCTCTTATACATTAGTTTGCAAGAGGCGATGTTTTTGGTAAACAGGCGAGGCTTGTGTTTGCCGAGTTCCTTCTTTTCCTTTTAGTTTTTCCTTGAAAGCATTCCAGTGTGGGGTTAACGGTGGTTGTTTGAGCATTTTTCTTGTTATCTCTGTTGTTGTCATTTCCCTCTTTAATTGGGGCCGTTAATGTTCGGTGTGGGTTCGTTCCGATGTACACTTATGCCTGGAGAAAGTCAGTTCTTTCTTATTACTCATATTAGCATAGTCAGTCCTATGTTGGCATAGGAGGGCCTGATAGTAGGTTAGGGGATTTAGATTTTATGATCGGTATTAGAGGCGGCTAAATGTTTGAGCTTTAACGCTTTCAATCAGGGTGGCTGCTTTTAGGCCCACCTAAACATAATGCCTTGGTTTGAGTGTGATCTTAATCCTTCTTGTAAGGTTGTGTCCTGTGTTACGGGGGCTGTACCTCCTGTAACTAACTCCTCTAGGGTTACTTTTGGTCGGGTGGGGTTAGTACAAACTTGAAAAAAGGGTCTAGGGGGCTGAACTTCTATTCACTTCTCAGGCAACCAGCTATAACTAAGTTCGGTAGGTTTATCACCTCTACTCAAAGATCCTCCCACTCTTTTGCCACAGAGATGGGTGTGCCCTGTTAATAGGCTGTCTTGGAGTAGCTCACTTAGTTTCGGGGGTACAGACTAAAATTCTTTTTGCCTGGGGGTACTAGCTAAATCATGATGCAAAAGGTACGAGGATAAATCTCTGCTTTTTTTGACTTGACTGGGTTTTTTCATTTCTCTTTCAGCTTTCCCTTGCGGTACTTTTTCTATTGCTCTGTGATCTTTTTCTATCTCCTATACTAGAGTGGAAAAATGGTTTGTTTTAAGGTTTGTAGTGTTTGTGGGGTTATTTATGTTTATTCGTTGATTTTATTTGGGTAGGCTAGCTGTTGGGTTTCAGGGTAATCCGATTTGCACGGATGACTTCTCGGTGTAAGGGAGATGCTTTTCTGTCTTAGCTATACTCTGGTTTGTCCAAGTGCACCTTCCAGTACACTTACCATGTTACGACTTGCCTCCCCTTAGCAAAATTGGTTAATTAGTTATGGGTTTTATGGAGCTTGGGGAGAGTGACGGGCGGTGTGTGCGCGCTTCAGGGCCGGTTTCAGAGAAGCTCTCTATTCTTCTCTTACTACTAAATCCTCCTTCGGATAAATTTTTCAATTCATCGTCCGTAGTTACCTAATGTAGGGAATGTAGCCCATTGCTTCCCTTTCCGTACGCTACACCTCGACCTGACGTTTTAGGCTTTGCCAATTTTGCTTATTAATAGGCCTTCACAGGATAAGCTGACGACGGTGGTATATAGGCGGGTTGAACAAGGAAAGGTGAGGTTGAACGGGGGTTATCGGTTCTAGAACAGGCTCCTCTAGGTGGATCTAAAGCACCGCCAAGTCCTTTGGGTTTTAAGCTAATGCTCGTAGTTCCCGGGCGGATGGCTTAGGTAGCGGACCATCAATGTTTAAGGCTAGGCATAGTGGGGTATCTAATCCCAGTTTGTGCCTTAGCTTTCGTGGGTTCAGAATTTATAGAGTTACTTTCGTTGTTGTGCTTCTTACTTTCGGGTGCGTATAACAGCCTTGAAAGCGTTCGACTCTAATTTACGTTATGTCTCCTAACCACTCTTTACGCCGGTGTCTGTCAGCTTGGGCCTCTCGTATAACCGCGGTGGCTGGCACGAGTTTTACCGGCCCTCTTGAAACCTTAACTAAGTCAAGTTTTCACTTATGGCTTAATGTTTGTCACTGCTGAGTTCCCTTGAGGGTGTGGCTAAGCAAGGTGTCTTGGGCTAATCGTTGAATTGTGCCTGATACCCGCTCCTTGTTCCCAAGAAGGGAACTGTGGGGCATTCTCACGGGGGTGCGGAGACTTGCATGTGTAAGTTAGGTTAGAGTTGACAGAAAAGTCAGGACCAAGCCTTTGTGCTTTCGGAGCTTTCTAGGGCCCATCTTAACATTTTCAGCGTTACGCTTTAATTAAGCTACGATAGC